ATTTCTAATATATATGAAAAATACAAAATAGAACTTCTAAAGCAAAAGAAAATAGAAATTACTAGTCTTAGAATATAGTTGAACCAAAACACCTATTTTTTTGAGTGATCATGTGATAACTTTTTGTTCTCATTCATTCAAGATATTTAAGATATTATATGAGTGAACTCATTACGGAATCTAATTAGTTAAAATGAAAGTAAAAGTTTTATAAGATTAATGTTCGCTCTAAAATATATAGATTCGATCCAATAAAACAAATGATAAAAATAGGAATAATTTTCTAATTTGATTCCATAATGATTGGAAAAGAGTTAGTTTTATTTTAAAACGAAATTACACTACCCAGTTCTTATTATTCGTTTATAAGTTGAATTCAAAAATGATCCAAGAATGCATTTGCTGATTGCAAACGCGGTATGGGTAGATGTTACAGATGATGAATCAATTTTTTTATATAGTTGTGACTTTATCCTTGTTAGTGCTGTCTATAATGATAGATGACTCAAAAACTTTCAATTGGTTTTTTTCTCCTATTTTGCAAAAAAGGAAACTCAGGTAAGTGCTTTTTTATAAACATATGTATAAAAAGACCATATTTCATTTAGCTCCTTGATGCCTACCATAACTAGTTATTTCGGTTTTCTACTAACGGCTTTAACTATAACCTCAGCTCTATTTATTGGTCTGAGCAAGATACGACTTATTTGAAATTAATTGCACAAAATCTTTCTGCGAACTTCTGTGTATTTTTACCCCGTTAATTGCCAATTCTTGGTCATTGAGATTCATGGTAATTCGGATTAATATTTAGGTATAGATATTACCTCTTTTTTCTCCTTTCAAACAAATTCAAATGATTGAAGTTTTTCTATTTGGAATTGTGTTAGGTCTAATTCCTATTACTTTGGCTGGATTATTTGTAACTGCCTATTTACAATACAGGCGTGGCGATCAGTTAGACCTTTGATTAATTAACATCTCTTTTTTTGATTGACCTCCTCCTTTCTTTAATATCCAGGAGGTCAAATAAAGATTGCTGTTCCAGTTAGTGTTTCAGTCAAATTCCATCGAAGAAGATACAAATCACGCTCTGTAGGATTTGAACCTACGACATCGGGTTTTGGAGACCCACGTTCTACCGAACTGAACTAAGAGCGCTTTCTTCTCATAAAAGAAAAGACTGTAAAGAAAAGGATTGGCCCCAATACATCTTGTATGCACACATATAGTATCATCATAAGAATAAAAGATTCTATATGATATGTCCAACGTGAATTGATCTCAAAAAATCCCTCGTTACTGCTCAAAGGAGCAGTAATAGGTAGGGATGACAGGATTTGAACCCGTGACATTTTGTACCCAAAACAAACGCGCTACCAAGCTGCGCTACATCCCTTCCATTGGTCTACAGTGTCATTGTAGAGAATTCCTGTCTTGTTTTCCACATCGTTATTGCCTCTATTAAAATCTAGAATTTTTATGTCCATTTCGCCTTTTTGGTCTCATTTAACATATAATAATAGTAAAATACTTCTGGAACCCCTAGGAAAAATAAACGAGTCTTTTTGGGGAATAGTGGGGAAGAAAAGGACGTTTTTTCTGTATTTAACAAAAAGTAAATCTTATTTACTGGATGATTGTACATTTCAATATGTATTATCTTATGTATGTATTACTATAAAAGGAGGTTTTTCAATGCGAGATCTAAAAACATATCTTTCCGTGGCACCGGTACTAAGTACTCTATGGTTCGGTTCTTTGGCAGGTTTATTGATAGAGATTAATCGTTTTTTCCCGGATGCGTTGACGTTCCCCTTTTTTTCATTCTAGTTATTGACGTGGGAAGGAATAAAGAAGATTAGAGATACAATTAAATAAAGCCCCTTCTTTTCTCTTTTTTCCCTAGAAAAAGGGAGGAAAGAGAAAGAATATTACATTCAACAGCTGTGAGAGTCGGGTTCAGGTTGGAATTAAATTAATATGAATTTCTATGTATTAAATTTCTATGGAAGTCGAATACAAACTCTGGTTCTAGGGAAAGCGTATTCTAGACGATAATTATATGAAATACTGTACTGTTGAAATATAGTTTAGAAATCTTTCTATGGTATTTCCTATATTGATTGTAATGAAATCTTGCATAAGAGGATAGCTAGTTACAAATTTTTTCCTTCCTTTCTTCTTTTTCGTTTCGAATTGAAAAAGGAAGAGTTGAGTAAATGAAAAATCCAAAGGAGGTTCATGGCTAAGGGTAAAGATGTGCGAATACCGGTTCTTTTGGAATGTACCGCTTGTGTTCGAAACGGTGTTAATAAGGAATCAACAGGGATTTCCAGATATATTACTCAAAAGAACCGGCACAATACGCCTAATCGATTGGAGTTGCTAAAATTCTGTCCATATTGTAACAAACATACGATTCATGGGGAGATAAAGAAATAGATCGAACGAACCGAGCACCGGCGCCCTTATCTTTCTTACAAGGAAAGGGCAAAAATGACATTATATATATAACATATTTAACATAGTTAAAGATAATTATAAACAAACCAAATCCTATTTATTTATTCTAATAAAAGATACGGCTGAAATAGGATTTTAGGGATAAGAAATAAACTAACCAAACCATGGAAAAATCTAAGCGAACTTTTCTTAAATCCAAGCGATCTTTTCGTAGGCGTTTGCCCCCGATCCAATCGGGGGATCGAATTGATTATAAAAACATGAGTTTAATTAGTCGATTTATTAGTGAACAGGGAAAAATATTATCTAGACGAGTGAATAGATTGACCTTGAAACAACAACGATTAATTACTATTGCTATAAAACAAGCTCGTATTTTATCTTTGTTACCTTTTCTTAATAATGAGAAACAATTTGAAAGAACCGAGTCGACCACCAGAACTCCCAGTCTTAGAGCCAGAAAAAGATAGGTTTACTCTTTCTTCACTTGAATTCAAATGCCCATCTGAACTCAAACGCAGATTTCTTTTTTGTTGGAAAAATCCAAGAATCCGGATTGAAGTCTCGTGTCGTAAGAAAAAAAAGAATAATCTGGGAAGAATCAAATTTTTTATTGAACGTGTTGATTCATATTTATTTTGACTACTTTCTGATATTTTATCATATTCTAATTCTATTCATTTTTATTCGATCTTCCCGGAGTTCATTCTCCGGGCAACTCCGTTTAACCGGTGGATTCTTTCCAACCTACTTCTTTTATGATCTCATTGGAAATCATATAAAGACAATTCCTATTTGATATAGCTATTTGTGCAAGTATTTTACGATTAAGAAGCAACTGTCTCTTGTACAGATCATTTATTAATCTACTATAACTATAGCATACCCCCCTTTCACGAATTGCTGCATTTATTCGAGTGATCCACAAACGACGAAAGTTTATTTTTTGCCTATCCCTATCCCGATGAGCCGAAACCAAAGCTCTTATTTTTTGTTGAGTAATAGTTCGAGTAAGTCTTGAATGAGCCCCCCGAAAGCTTGATGCAAATAAACGAATTTTTGTTCTACGTCTCCGAGCGATATATCCCCGTCTAATTCTGGTCATTGAATAAATGAAACTTTAACGAATAACTAATAGATTTCCTTTCTTTCAGTTATTCTTTTGCCCCTTTCCTAGTATATTAATAACAAAACGGATTTTTCCAATGTATAAACTAAAAATTCCAATGGCTTTCGCTACTATAACCTTCCCAACCACGATTTTTTATTTTTTTATAGGCATTTCACCTCGAAATACAAAATTGTACTATACTAGGTTAAAAAAAATAGCAATGATAACTAAATAGTGGATTCCATCGTTTCTATGGTTACTTCTTAAACGGTGAGGTCTTCTCTATACACCGGAGCCCTTACTTCATTTAATCAATGTTATTGCTAACTTGTATAGTTCACATTCTTCGGCTCTACCCATGAATTATCCAGTAATAGGTCTTTCACAACGAGCTCTACCTATACAGTAACGGTATTTAATTATGAAAGTTGGCTGGGTAGCTGACCCTGTTAGTCCGTTCTTGCAAGAGGGGTCTATGTTACTAAGATTTCCTCCGCTTAATGGATAACCATTTGCTACCAATGGAGAATTACTTCTCATCTTGAATTGAGGTGAGTGGTTTTACACCAATAGAAACCATAAATTTCATACACAATAAAAGGGATATGACCCCATTTTCTTATTTTTAGATAGTAAATGTAGTTTGTTTTTCCGTTCTATCCTATTTGATCATTGATATTCGAACATTGTTCTCTTTCCTTTGTTCTAGTTTATGATCTGAACGAGTCGCACATACACCCTAGTACATGTTCCTCGACGCTGAGGGCATCCCCGAAGCGCGGGGGATTTTGTGACATTTCTGATTGGCTGTCTTGTATTTCTAATAAGTTGTTTAATCGTTGGCATGTTGAATCATATACATAATGGGCTGGTTTAGATCGATCCTAACCGTATGATTATGAATGACTTTTATTCAATAGAATAGAATCGATAGATCAATAGAATCATCAATCAATAGATAGTAAATAAATAAAAGTCATAGAATATTAAACGCGGCAGGGTTCATTTTAAATCACGAATTGACGCGAAATTCAGGCTATTTATTGTCATTCAACCGCTACAAGATCAACAATTCCATAAGCTTGGGCCTCTGTTGCTGACATAAAAATATCTCTTTCCATGTCTTCGGATACAACCCAGAAGGGTTTCCCCGTTCTTTGTACATAAACCCTTGTCAGGGTTTCACGTAGTTTCAGCAGTTCTCCCACTTCCAGGATGAATTCTCCCGTTGCTACTTCAGAAAAAGAACCTGCGGGTTGATGGATCATTACCCTGATGATATAAGATAAAAAAGGTTTCTCTATTTCGCATGATGAGGGGAAGATAAAAGAAAGATAAAAGAATAACAAGAAAAAAGATAGAATCGAACAACCGTACGGGCATTATGCATTGCATACGGCTCTACAATAAAATTGACCCTTAC